GAAACAATCAACCTATTGATATTGGGAGACCAAAAAGATTCTTCAAATGTATCATTTCTGGGTCCAATGGAATTCATAGGTATAGGAAGAAGCCCCATCAAATAGAGATTTTTTCTTTCGACCATATTTCGATTGTTAATACGATATATAAGGACCGCTACTACAAGCAGTACTACACCTTTGATCGTGAAATATCGATTGCTTGTTGAACCCTGTGAATCACGTGAAAGCAGGACACTCCAAGTTTGGGGGCCAAGGAGTTTCACAAAACGTTCTTGGTGGAAAAAAATGTGAGTGAAAGACACCACTGAATCGAATTTGGTCCATGAATCTAAGAAATAGCGAGAATTCTTGATCTCTCTCAATATCTCTCTCAATTCAAAAATACAGGATTTGAATTGATGCCGTTTCATTGATTTCTCCTAAACGAAAGATTATATTTCAATTGAAATCCACTTACACAAAGACAGCCCCCGTTGATGACGAGTCTCCGCGAAGCATCCATGGCTGAATGGTTAAAGCGCCCAACTCATAATTGGCAAATTCGTAGGTTCAATTCCTGCTGGATGCACGCGAATTGGAACGTTCAATAATAGAATTGGCTCCGTATCAACGGAATCTCATCATCCATAGATAACTAATTGGTATATTCATACTATAAGAATAAGATAGAAACGGTAGAAACGGTAAGAATTCTAATTCTTATAGATACTGGAACTCATAGGGAAGAAAATGGATTTATGGATGGAATCAAATATGCAGTATTTACAGAAAAAAGTATTCGGTTATTGGGGAACAATCAATATACTTCTAATGTCGAATCAGGATCAACTAGGACAGAAATAAAGCATTGGATCGAACTCTTCTTTGGTGTCAAGGTAGTAGCTATGAATAGCCATCGACTCCCGGGAAAGGGTAGAAGAATGGGACCTATTATGCGACATACAATGCATTACAGACGTATGATCATTACGCTTCAACCGGGTTATTCTATTCCACCTCTTATAGAGAAAAGAACTTAAATCAAAAAAAATAAATACTTAATAACATGGCCATACATTTATACAAAACTTCTACCCCTAGCACACGCAAAGGAGCCGTAGACAGTCAAGCGAAATCCAATCCACGAACAAATTTGATCTATGGACAGCATCGTTGTGGTAAAGGTCGTAATGCCAGAGGAATCATTACCGCAAGGCATAGAGGGGGAGGTCATAAGCGTCTATACCGTAAAATCGATTTTCGACGGAATGCAAAAGACATATCTGGTAGAATCGTAACCATAGAATACGACCCTAATCGAAATGCATACATTTGTCTCATACACTATGGGGATGGTGAGAAGAGATATATTTTACATCCCAGAGGGGCTATAATTGGAGATACCATTGTTTCTGGTACAGAAGTTCCTATATCAATGGGAAATGCCCTACCTTTGAGTGCGGTTTGAACTATTGATTTACGTAATTGGAAGTAACCAATTAGGTTTACGACAAAACCTAGAAATCGATCACTGATCCAATTTGAGTACCTCTACGGGATAGACCTCAACAGAAAACTGAAGAGTAACGGCAGCAGGTGATTGAGTTCAGTGGTTCCTCATATAAAATTATTGACTCTAGAGATATGGTAATATGGAGAAGACAAAATTGTTTGAAGCACGGATAGAACCGGAAGCGCCCCTTGTTTCAAAGAGAGGAGGATGGGTTATTCACATTTCATTTGATGGTCAGAGGCGAATTGAAAGCTAAGCAGTGGTAATTCTAAAGATCCCCCGGGGGAAAAATAGAGATGTCTCCTACGTTACCCGTAATATGTGGAATGGAAGTATCGACGTAATTTCATAGAGTCATTCGGTCTGAGTGCTACATGAAGAACATAAGCCAGATGACGGAATGGGGAGACCTAGGATGTAGAAGATCGTAGCATGAGTGATTCGGCAGATTTGGATTCCTATATATCCACTCATGTGGTACTTCATCATACGATTCATATAAGATCCATCTGTCTAGATATCATCATTTACATCCAGAAAGCCGTATGCTTTGGAAGAAGCTTGTACAGTTTGGGAAGGGGTTTTGATTGATCAAAAAGAAGAATCTACTTCAACCGATATGCCCTTAGGCACGGCCATACATAACATAGAAATAACACTTGGAAAGGGTGGACAATTAGCTAGAGCAGCAGGTGCTGTAGCGAAACTGATTGCAAAAGAGGGTAAATCGGCCACATTAAGATTACCATCTGGAGAGGTTCGTTTGATATCCAAAAACTGCTCAGCAACAGTCGGACAAGTGGGTAATGTCGGGGCGAACCAGAAAAGTTTGGGTAGAGCCGGATCTAAATGTTGGCTAGGTAAGCGTCCTGTAGTAAGAGGAGTAGTTATGAACCCTGTAGACCATCCCCATGGAGGTGGTGAAGGGAGGGCCCCGATTGGTAGAAAAAAACCCACAACTCCTTGGGGTTATCCCGCGCTTGGAAGAAGGAGTAGGAAAAGGAATAAATATAGTGATATTTTTATTCTTCGTCGCCGTAAATAGAATGAATGATGTGAAATTCAATTCAATTGGTTTTTTCGTCTTCACAAAATGAAAAAATGAAAAGAAGGGGGAGTAATCACTTGTGGCCCGTTCATCTAAAAAAAATCCTTTTGTGGCTAATCACTTATTAAGTAAAATTGAGAAGCTCAACAAGGCAGAGGAAAGAAGTATAATAGTAACTTGGTCCCGAGCATCCACCATTATATTTGCAATGGTCGGTCATACAATTGCTGTTCATAACGGAAAGGAGCATTTACCTATTTATATAACGGAGCGTATGGTGGGTCACAAATTGGGAGAATTCGCGCCTACTCTGACTTTCCGGGGACACGCGAGAAACGATAATAGATCTCGGCGATAATGATAATATTAATATAGTTCATGTATTAATGTAATAAAAAGTTCAATAAGTGCTCTCATGATTTATTCTTATTTTTATTGGTGTGTGTGAGGTAAAACCCTATGACTATGATAAAGAAGACCTCGGGTACAGAAATACGAGCTTTAGCTCGACATATAGGTATGTCTGCTCAAAAAGCACGAAGGGTAATTGATCAAATTCGCGGTTGCTCCTATGAGCAAACACTTATGATACTGGAACTCATGCCTTATCGAGCATGTTACCCCATTTTCAAATTAGTTTATTCCGCAGCAGCAAATGCTAGTCACAATAGGGGTTTGAAAGAAGCTGATTTATTTATTAGTAAAGCCGAAGTCAACGAAGGTGTTATCGTCAAAAGGTTAAAACCGCGAGCTCGGGGACGTAGTTACCCAATAAAAAGACCCACCTGTCATATAACTATTGTATTGAGCGAAAGACCTAACTTCAATTTAAAAAATATTTGATTTTCAAAACATGACTTTTAGTTTAGAAAGAGAATATTGGTAGGTAGATATGGGACAGAAAATAAATCCACTTGGTTTCAGACTTGGTACAACCCAAAGTCATCGTTCCTTTTGGTTCGCACAACCAAAAAATTATTCCAAAGGTCTCCAGGAAGATGAAAAAATACGGGATTGTATCAAGAATTATGTACAAAAACATATGAGAATATCCTCAGGTTTTGAAGGAATTGCACGTATAGATATTAAAAAAAGAATCGATTTGATCCAAGTCATAATTCATATTGGATTCGCCAATATGTTAATAGAGGGTCGAGCCCGAGGAATCGAAGAATTACAGACTAATGTACAAAAAAGCTTTCATTCTGTGAACCGAAGACTCAACATTGCTATCGCAAGAGTTGCAAGACCTTACGGGCAACCTAATATTCTTGCAGAATATATCGCTCTGCAATTAAAGAATAGAGTTTCCTTTAGAAAGGCAATGAAAAAAGCTATTGAATTAGCTGAACAAGCGGATGCAAAGGGAATTCAGGTACAAATTGCAGGACGTCTCAATGGAAACGAAATTGCCCGCGTTGAATGGATTAGAGAAGGTAGGGTTCCCCTACAGACCATTCGAGTGAAAATTGATTATTGTTCCTATCCAGTTCGAACTATCTATGGAGTATTAGGGATAAAAATTTGGATATTTTTGGATGAAGAGTAATGGCTCCTTTTCTTGCGATTCTATTCATGGATACTTATCCATGGACAGGGCAAAAAACTCAATTTAGTTTAGGTCTTTTTCCGTTTAGTCAAAACGGATCAATTATATATGTTTGAATAACAATTCGATTTACCACTTTGATATGATAGAATTGCTATGCTTAGTGTGTGACTCGTTGGGACTAAAAGTAAAAGAAAGAATTGGACCCTACCTAATATAAATATAAATTAATAACCAGCTCATTGCTTCGTATTCTCAAGATCCAAGGAATCGGTCATTATATGAGATAATAATCATATATTTGTAGCAACTGAAATCCTTTTTCAATAAAGTAAAAATGAATCTTGATTGATTGTGTAAGTTGTGAAACCAAAATAGAGGGATGCGGATGAATGGAAGGATGAGAGAAAGGGAGAAGGGGAAAAGAAATGATATATTATTCCAATATGTATGGTCTATGAATCATCTCAGAAAGGGCAATGTGATAAGGCATCATATACTATAATATAATTCAATTCATCTATAATTGAGATAGATTTCATAGGAAAAAAAAAAATAAAGAGCATTGAGTCGATAGAGACTGAGGAGATTGACTCAGGGACAGATGAAATTAGAAGCTCCATTGCAGAATTCAGACCTCGACATTAATGGAGGAGAAGCTATGGGAACGACGGAACCTGTGACTGCGGAGGATTCGATTGAAAACGAATCCTAATGATTCACTGGACGGGATGGCGGAACGCGCCGGGAACGAACTGATTTCTTCGAAGAGGTTATGGAGCGACCCTACGAATAAAGCAGATAAATATAAAAGAGTAAATATTCGCCCGCGAAATTTCATCCATTAAATAATCCTAATATTATTTATTGTTTATTTATCGTTTCATTCGCGAGGAGCTGGATGAGAAGAAACTCTCATGTCCGGTTCTGTAGTAGAGATGGAATTGAGACACTACCATCAACTATAACCCCAAAAGAACCAGGTTTCGTAAACAACATAGAGGAAGAATGAAAGGAGTATCTTATCGGGGCAATCGTATTTGTTTCGGTAAATATGCGCTTCAGGCACTTGAACCCGCTTGGATCACATCTAGACAAATAGAAGCAGGGCGCCGCGCAATGACACGATATGCCCGTCGTGGCGGAAAAATATGGGTACGTATATTCCCCGACAAACCCGTTACACTAAGACCCGCGGAAACACGTATGGGTTCGGGGAAGGGATCTCCTGAATATTGGGTATCCGTCGTGAAACCGGACCGAATACTTTATGAAATGGGCGGAGTATCAGAAACCGTAGCCAGAGCCGCTATGGAAATAGCGGCGCGCAAAATGCCTATACGAACAAAATTCGTTATTGCGGAATAGGGATATCGGACCAAAGGGATATTTATGAGTGATGAAAAATATAATCTATAATCGCTGGTTTACTTATTTCTGGACAGAAAATTTTCTTTTCCCCCTCGCCTCTTGCATTGAAAGAACTCAAATAAAAGAAAGATGATTCAACCTCAGACCTTTTTGAATGTAGCGGACAACAGCGGAGCTCGAAAATTGATGTGTATTCGAATCATAGGAGCTAGTAATTACCGATATGCTCATATCGGTGACGTTATTGTTGCTGTAATCAAAGAAGCAGTGCCAAATATGCCCCTGGAAAGATCAGAAGTAATCAGAGCTGTAATTGTACGTACATGTAAAGAACTCAAGCGCGACAACGGTATGATAATCCGGTATGATGACAATGCAGCAGTTGTCATTGATCAAGAAGGAAATCCAAAAGGCACCCGAGTTTTTGGTTCGATTGCTCGTGAATTGAGACAGTTAAATTTCACTAAGATAGTCTCATTAGCTCCCGAAGTATTATAAACGCTAGTAGACGAGACAATGGGTAGTAGGGTCTTTGAAATGGATCAATTAGTAGATTATGTCTCAGGCATATACCTTTAATGAAAAATAAAAAAAAGAAACATGTTGATTATATCAAAGCAAAAAAAAAATGATAGTTCGTCATGGGTAGAGACACTATTGCCGATATAATAACTTATATAAGAAATGCTGACATGGATAAAAAAGGAACAGTTCGAATACCATCCACTAATATTACCGAAAACATTGTGAAAATACTTCTACGAGAGGGTTTTATCGAAAATGTTAGGAAGCACCGGGAAAACAACAAGGATTTCTTGGTTTTAACCCTACAACATAGAAGAAATAGGAAAAGAGCATATAGAAATATTTTAAAGCGTATCAGCAGACCAGGTCTGCGAATCTATTCCAACTCTCAACGAATTCCTAGGATTTCAGGCGGGATAGGGGTTGTAATTCTTTCTACTTCTAGGGGTATAATGACAGATCGAGAAGCTCGACTAGAAAGAATTGGAGGAGAAATTTTGTTTTATATATGGTGAGGTGATCCATCTGGTATACGAATTTGATACGTAACTTCCTATTTATGAAAAAGAGAGTAGAGGTGGGTTGTCTAATGTCACTCCTCCTACATTAGTTAATACTTCAAGGAGGTTACCTGGAATGAAAGAACAAAAATTGATCCATGAAGGTTTAATTACTGAATCACTTCCCAATGGCATGTTCTGGGTTCGCTTAGATAACGAAGACCTGGTTCTAGGTTATGTTTCAGGGCGGATACGACGTAGTTTTATACGAATACTACCAGGAGATAGAGTAAAAATAGAAGTCAGCCGTTATGATTCAACAAGGGGACGTATAATTTATAGACTTCGCAATAAAGATTCAAACGATTAGGTATTTAAATTTTCATGGGGATAAATTTTGAGGCTCAAACACTAACTTAAGGTGAATTAAAGAAAAGAGACTTATTTTCTTTCAAAGAGTAGATTCGGAATTAAGGAACAACAAATATGAAAATAAGAGCTTCTGTTCGTAAGATTTGTGAAAAATGTCGACTGATCCGTAGGCGAGGACGAATTATAGTAATTTGTTCTAATCCGAAACATAAACAGAGACAGGGATAATATTTAAAAAAAAAAAAGAACTTCACTTTCTAAGAGACCTAATGTACAAATAAATAAAGAATTTGTTTTCACATGAAATGGATATATCCGTATATCTCTGACTCATATTTATGAGATGACAAATAGAATATGACAAAACCTATACCAAGAATTGGTTCACGTAGAAATAGCCGTATTAGTTCACGTAAGAGTGGGTGTAGAACACCAATAGGAGTTATTCATGTTCAAGCGAGTTTCAACAATACTATTGTTACTGTTACAGACCCACAAGGTCGGGTCGTTTCTTGGTCTTCTGCGGGTACCTGTGGATTCAAGGGCACAAGAAGGGGTACCCCATTTGCTGCTCAAACCGCAGCAGGAAATGCTATTCGTGCGGTAGTAGACCAGGGTATGCAACGAGCAGAAGTCATGA